CGGATTTTTAGCTAGTGTTTATCACCTTACGAAAATACGGTATGGTATAGATAAACCAGAAGAGGTATGCATAAAAATATTTGCTCCCAGGAGTAATCCTAAAACCCCGTCAGTTTTCTGGATTTGGAGAAGTGCTGATTTTCAGGAACGGGAATCTTATGATATGTTGGGAATTTCTTATGAGAATCATCCTCGCCTTAAACGTATCTTGATGCCTGAAAGTTGGATAGGCTGGCCCTTACGTAAAGACTATATTACGCCCAATTTCTATGAAATTCAAGATGCTCATTGATTGATAAAAAACCCCTTTTTTATCAATCAATGAGCATCTTGGCATTCCCCTTCTAGATGAAACAGAGTAACTGGACTTTCATTCGTATTGTGGAGGGTCTAAAATAAAAAAAGAAAAAGAGGCTCTCATTGCTATTCCCCAATTGGGAAGATATCATATAATATACATTTCGTATGAGCACAATAGGATGATTCTGCACCATGAACTTTGTACCTCGCACATCACTTAGTGGGGACCTCAGAAAGTAACTTGAGCAAGAGTGACAAAAAAATATGAAATTTGAAAGAAAAGAATATCTCGTCCAAATGAATTAATTTCATTTGTATGAGGTATGAATATCTATCCGATACATTATTCATGTGTCAGGAACCAGATTTGAACTGGTGACACGAGGATTTTCAGTCCTCTGCTCTACCAACTGAGCTATCCCGACCATTTCCCGTGCATCATCCTAGCAGAGTACTTATATCTATGTCAATGAAAAGAATTAAAAAATAAAATCTTAACAAATTGGACCTAGCCCCTGAATTTCTTAGATATTCAAAAAGAAGACATTCTTTGTAAATGTCAGGAAAAAGATATGGACTATGAATGATTCAATAACGGAAATTCCTTGAACATATATATGTTCATATCGTACTATACAAAACAAATGAGATTGGATTGGAAGAAGATACGAGGATTTTGATTCGGATCCATTTGTGAAAGAACAGAGTGAATGAAATGAGAAAGATATTTCATTTTGTTTAAACTAAACCACTGATGAAAAAAAAAAGAAAGAGGGTGAGGAAGTAAAATGGGCTTTTTATTGGGGATAGAGGGACTTGAACCCTCACGATTTAAAAATTCGACGGATTTTCCTCTTACTATAAATTTCATTGTTGTCGGTATTGACATGTAAAATGGGACTCTCTCTTTATTCTCGTCCAATTAATCTTCAAAAGATCTATCAAACTCTGGAATGAATCATTTGATCACTGAATATTTGAATTCGATTCTTTTTTCAACTTCAATTGGAATTGATTCACAATAACTCTTCAATTTTTCATATATTTTTTGATCTCTATCATTCTAATTAATATATAATAGAAATAGAAGATTATAATAGAAATAGAAAATTTCTATTTTCATATATTTTCATTTCATATATTTTCATATATAGAGCTATGTAAGTATGTATACGTACGTATTAGGTATATAAGGTTATCCTTTCTGTCATTTCAATAGAAGGATTTTAGCTACTAACGTAACGTAGTCAATTTCATTCGTTAGAACAGCTTCCATTGAGTCTCTGCACCTATCCTTTTTATTCTCATTTTCCATCTTTTCTCTCAAAACAAAGATTTGGCTCAGGATTGCCCATTTTTAGTTCCAGGGTTTCTCTGAATTTGGAAGTTACCACTTAGCAGGTTTCCATACCAAGGCTCAATCCAATCAAGTCCGTAGCGTCTACCAATTTCGCCATATCCCCTTTCTTTTGAGACAAGGGTAATTTCATCCACCTCTTTCATTTATAATTTATCTTGGCACTATTGAATTCATTAGGTAATGATTCCTATATCGAAAAAGTGTATGCTGCTATTTTCTTTTTTTGCCACCCCCTATTCTATATTCTATCATTTCATCTCTATTGGATGAACCCTATTTGTTTCAATACGAAATTGATTCTATCATTGATGTATCCGCAATTCAATATGGATAGATATATCCCACATATATATGTGCCTTTCCTCCTCCTTAATTTTTACAGTGCAGTTTGGAATAGTGGAACGGTCGATATTCATTCTTTTTTTTTCATTTCAAATCCTAATTTCATTGATATATTGATATTTTATATTCACATATATATGAATATGAAATTTAATTTCTATTTAGATATCTAATTTATCTATATCTAAATAGTTTTCTTTTCTATTTTCTAAATAGAATCTAAAATATATAACTAATAAATATAAGGAATTTAAATAATCAATAAATTCAAAAAAGAAGAAGAATCACTAGGTAATAGCCAAGATCCGATAGTTTCCTGTATTCCTATACACTATTGCTCTTATATCCGCCCGCTTAGCTCAGAGGTTAGAGCATCGCATTTGTAATGCGATGGTCATCGGTTCGATTCCGATAGCCGGCTCTTTTTATTTAATCAATTTTTTTCTTTCCATGATTGAAAATCTCTACTCTCGCTTTCTCTAAATGTTGGGTCACCGATCTATTATGTCATGGTAACTTGCAGCTATAGCTATGAATAAAAAAGCTGACTAGAACAATTAGATCTCTACAGAAGAAATTGGAAAATGTAACCTTCGCTTTAATTTCCTATATATACAAAAAATCCGAATATTGATAAAATTTCTTTTATTCTGTTTTGTAGGACTTTAGTAAATTGAGTTTTGCTTTGCTGATCCTTTAGTTCAGTCTGAATTTATATTTTTTTTTCAAATAAAAGTGAATCAAAAAGGAGCCTTTATATGTCTCGTTACCGAGGACCTCGTTTCAAAAAAATACGCCGGCTGGGGGCTTTACCGGGACTAACTAGTAAAAGACCCAGATCCAGAAGTGATCTTCAAACCCAATTGCGCTCTGGAAAAAGATCACAATATCGTATTCGTTTAGAAGAGAAACAGAAATTGCGTTTTCATTATGGTCTGACAGAGCGACAATTACTTAAATATGTGCATATTGCTGGAAAAGCCAAAGGGTCAACAGGCCAGGTTTTACTACAACTACTTGAGATGCGTTTGGATAACATCCTTTTTCGATTAGGTATGGCTTCGACCATTCCTGGAGCCAGACAATTAGTTAACCATAGACACATTTTAGTTAATGGTCGTATAGTAGATATACCAAGTTATCGTTGCAAACCCCGAGATATTATTACTACGAAGGATAAAGAAAGATCGAAAGCTCTGATTCAAAATTATCTTGTTTCATCCCCCCACGGGGAATTCCCAAACCATTTGACTATTGACTCCTTACAATATAAAGGATTTGTCAATCAAATAATAGATAGTAAATGGATTGGTCTTAAAATAAATGAGTTGTTGGTCGTAGAATATTATTCCCGTCAGACTTGATTCTAATGAAAATAAAAAAGCAAGGTTCATACCAATTTTGACTCCTTTCTCTGAAGTAAATAGAGCACCTCGTGCCCTGTCTTATTCATGTATTAAAAAAGGATCGGCAATAGGATTCTTTTTCTTTTTTTCAATATCAATACGATATCTCTATTTGTATTTTACCTATCACAGGGATAGAGAATGTCTATGAAATAAGGGTCTTATCATTAGAATAATGATATCAATTCTTATTTTATTTAATACATTGTAGTTGGTAACGTTGATGAATGAAAAGAAACGGAGAGAGAGGGATTCGAACCCTCGGTAAACAAAAGTCTACATAGCAGTTCCAATGCTACGCCTTGAACCGCTCGGCCATCTCTCCTACAGAATGTTATTCTTGACCAAAACCCGAATGAATAGCGAGTCCTTCATCTTAATTGTAGTACATGTATGACCGCCCGATGGTTCCATAAGAAGAAATTGCTTTTCCAATTTCATATTTATCAAAAACAACTTCTTTCATCAGCTAACCCATGGAATTCATGAATTGTCCGACGAATTTTTCTATTTCAATTGTATGGTGTGGCACATACATGTTATGCAAACAAAAAGGATGGTTACTTTATTTGAATATTTGAATTTTATTTCATCATGGAATGATTATTCCATTCTTTTCCTTTTTGGATCATAACCAAATCAAAACTTCTCGAGTTATCAAAATCCATAGGAAACTTGGTTATTCAACTTAGATGAAATAGTAATAGTCATTGGTATACTACGAAATTAGAATGAAATCTAATCTGATTCAACTATTTCATTTCATCTTTGTCCAAAAGGGGGAAACCACATTTTTTCCAATTAGTCTGTTTTTATGTTATTTTGTACTGTACAATTCCCTTTTTTGTGGGATCGTTTTCCCCGAAGGGGGATGAGAAGAATTATAGAATGAATTGCTAATTATGCCTAGATCTCGAATAAATGGAAATTTTATTGATAAGACCTCTTCAATTGTAGCCAATATTTTATTACGAATAATTCCGACAACTTCAGGAGAAAAAAAGGCATTTACCTATTACAGAGATGGTGCGATTTGATTTTTTCTTGTTTTTTTTTACCCCTCAGTTTTACGAGAAAAAGAACGTAGTTAGGAATAGAAAAAAAACAAATTAGTGAAAGAAACCTACGCTTGGTGAAGGTGAAGTTTAAAGATAGAGCAATTCCTTCTGTCGTGTATCCTCGATTGATGCAGCCTTAGATGCTTCAATTATCAATTTTAGTATTGAGCGAAAGGTTACATCTATAGGTTCTGTATTGGAGGTCATTACTACTTCATTTAGTACCAATAGATGGCATCGGGGAAAAAGCACTACACCTAGGAATCAACAACACAAAAACTTTGTTATAAATAACCCTTTTCCTTATCGGTATCGGGACTAAAAAGAATGGTTAGGAAAACAAAGATCCATCTCATTCGTACTTTTGGTACCCGTATAACCATCAAAGACCGTTGAAGTGACTAATTCCTGGAAATCGTAAGCGTTAAGTACAAAGAAATCTTTGGAGTTACCATTTCTATATAGCACTAATATGATTGGTGTTAAGAAAAAACCTCTTGTGGGAAGGCTGGCTAGAAATTTCTTGTAAAAATA